CCACCCATAAGAACCATGTTCTGACTTTTATCTGGAGAATATCCAACAATGGGTTCCATTGAATGAATAATTGATCCGGATCCTAAAAACAATAATGCTTTCGAATAGGCATGAGTGATCAAATGGAATAAAGCAGCTCGATAAGAGCCTATCCCTGGGGCTAACATAATATAACCCAATTGAGACATTGTAGAATAGGCTAAACTTCTCTTAATGTCTCTTTGAGCAAGAGCTAAAGTAGCTCCTAATAGTACCGTTATTATACCTATCAAAGAAATGAGATTCATTATGTAAGGTATGACTGTGAAAAGCGGAAGAAATCGAGCGACAAGAAAAATGCCTGCTGCTACCATAGTAGCAGCATGGATAAGAGCCGAAATAGGAGTAGGCCCCTCCATGGCATCAGGTAACCATACATGAAGGGGAAATTGTGCGGATTTAGCAACTGCACCGACGAATAATAGGGAGGCACACAGAGTAGCAAATAAAGAGTTGACCCCATTATTACGGATCAGGTTATTGAAGATTTCGAATAAATCTCGAAATTCGAAACTCCCTGTTATCCAATAAAAACCTAAGATTCCTAATAATAACCCAAAATCCCCTACACGATTAGTTACAAACGCTTTTTGACAAGCATTTGCGGCAGCCGGTCGTGTGAACCAAAAACCTATTAATAAATACGAACACATTCCCACTAGTTCCCAAAAAAGATGAATTTGTATCAAATTGGAACTAGTAACTAATCCCAACATGGAAGTATTGGAAAAACTCATATAAGCAAAAAATCTCAAATATCCTTGATCATGAGACATATAATTGTCACTATAAATAAGAACCATGATTCCAACCGTAGTGATTAGTATTGACATAATAGAAGTAAGTGGATCGATCAAGTAGCCGAACTCTAAGGAAAAATCAGTATTGATGGTCCAAGACCATAGATGTTGATAGATAGAACTGCCATTTATCTGTTGAATAGACAGATCGGACGAAAAAACCATAACTATACTTAGCAATGAAACACTAGGAAAAGTCCACATACGACGCAGATTTTTTGTTGCGGTCGGAACAAGCAGAAGTCCCAACCCTATTGACATAGTAACTGGAAGTAGAGCGAAAGGTATGATCCATGCATATTGATATGTATGTTCCATAAGAAAATCAAACTTTCTTTTTTTATTCTTATTAATTGTTTCCCATTCACCAGCCCTTATTTCTTCCGGAAGGAGCAATAATAAAATAAATAAAAAAAAAAATAAAGATATACAAGATATAAAAGAACTAAAATATGATTTTTCATTCTTAATTATTCTGATTCTTTCCAAACTATTGAAAAAAAAAACAAAAAATTCAAATGAAGAAGTTACAATTCTTCAAATAACCAAGTTACTAGTTAAAAGCGACTACCTAGTTATTAACGAAGATATTTATTCAGAAAAAAAATAGGAGATTTTCCATTATTCTACTATATACATACGATACGGTGATTTCTATCCATATTTATATCAATATAGTAAGGAAAAAGAATGATACCAAAAATTCAAGTACTTTATTCTGATATGTATCATAGGATCTGCCAATAACTCGATCCAATAAACCTAGTTTTTATTTAGTTTCTTCGGAGTCATTAACTAATTCTGTAATTGATTGGCTTCGAGTCCAATAAAACAAACTTATGTTTATGTGTTTATGAAAAATCCTAGAATACTTGTCACTTCGCATAGAACTAAAATGAGAAATGACTCAAATTCCCTTTATTTTAAAAAGTAATGTATTGTTTAACGGATTAACTACTTTGATTTAATTTCAATTTAAATTATGTGGACTCTATCTCCGAGCTTGATCAATTAATAGAAAAAGGTTACATTCATTGTTGGTTTCCTAAATTAGGAAAGGGTTCTTAAGCTTTTCTATTTTATAAATGTAACATTTATAATATATATATATATTATCTAAATAGACTGAGATATGAATTGGAACCTTTTTGATTCTTATCAATGGCATCCGATTCAACGGTAGTAGATCCCGCCCGTAGACATAGATTGAATAAAGATATGAAGCCCCCAATCAGTACAAATTATTCTTTCTTCGAACATTGGATGTAATGGAATGGAAATGTGAAAAAAAAAAGAAATTCCCTTGAAAATCACATCGTTTTTTCTTTTTTCTTCTATTTCATTTCTTTTTTTATCCTTAATGATACCATATGCGATGCTCATCTATCTGTATCCATACTTTTCTATGTTATGAAGTAAGCATAAGTATCGGCTATGGAATAAAGATAGATAATGAATAGTTAATAGAAAGAACAATCTATTTTGAATTGAACAATAAATGTCTTTCACGTCCAACTATAAAAATGAGTGACCCTTTTATTTTGAAATGGCGGTTCCAAAGAAACGTACTTCTCTGTCAAAAAAGCATATTCGTAGAAATATTTGGAAAGGAAGGGGATATCAGGCCGCGGCAAAAGCTTTATCTTTAGCTAAATCTATTTCTACCGGGCATTCAAAAAGTTTTTTTGTGCGACAAACAAGTAATAAAGCCTTGGAATGATCTGAATCTGAATCAGCATGACTCGATGAATTGGATGATTCAATTTATAAGATGAAGAATTCACATTAACTAATGTTTTGAACTCATCAATATGAGATAGAACTAGCTGTTGTGGTATGTAGAATACGAATTATTCTGTATACTAGGTTCTAAAAATGATTTCTTTTTTTGTTTGAAAAAAAAATAAGTAAAGAAGTAGTTAGACACAAAATACAAGGTTTCACCTTTCATTGATTGGTTTTTATAATTCGCGAGATGGGGGTTGTAACTTTCCCCATCGATTCATTTTTCACAATAACAAAACTCTTCTTTTTTTTTCTTAGGAAGGGGTTGGCTTATTGGATTATGTATCTCCAATAGTTATACATCATTAATATTTTTGGAAAATCTGAAACAAGTATGAACGAGGTTAGAGTCCCCTTTTTTGTTCCAAAGTAAGGCGGGGATAAGATTCATAGTCAAAGTCAATGGATTATTGAAACTAATTGATTAAAATATAATATACATTTTAAAACTTTGATTTGTAGCTCTCTGAATCACTACATATCTACAAGGACTCCCTCTTGTTTCGAACAGATAAAAAAAAAAAAAAAACAAAATAATAAAACTGCCAGGATCCCATTTAGATCGATATTTATGTACTAAAGAATGAGTCAATCTTACGTAATCCAACCCCAATAGATCCTATCCCATGTTTGAGCTGGAGGATCGATCAATCGATATATCTAGATCTAATATCTAAATTCTTTTATCTATTAATATTAGATTTCAAATCTATATATAAAAAGATCTTATCAGTTTAAATTGGATTTTCTAAGTTTTCTAAGTTAAAGTACATACAGTAGAATTCCGATAAAGATTGAAACTCTTTTGTTATACGATATGCCCGGTCCAATACCTAATGGGTTTGGTAAATCCTCACACAAATTATGTTATGTATACAATGAAGATCCCAATCATTAATACATCTTTGATACCAAACTATCCAAATTTTTATTTTTATAGAAATCTTTTGGATGTAGTGATGAAGTTGTGATATATAAAAAATATTGTTTTATTTTGTTCATTGAAAAATGAATCTTTTTCATTTCGGATCTATCAAATCAGATAAATGAGAAATGAATCGTCAAAAAATGAGAAAAAAATTCTTAGTTCTATGCCCGGACTCAGGGCATAACCGTCTAGTTCCAACTATTCCAGAAGAACTTATAATACGGAAAAGCCCGCTGTTTAAAATGACTCCCTGCCATGATACTAAGGATTATTGAGCGTTTAAATATTTATTTGAACGGGTCTTTATTCATCGATTCTAACATTTCCTAAAATAGATTGCATTAAATCCCTCAATCTCGACGATTGAACATCATATGGACTATGATTATTTCGATGAAGCCGCCATGGTGAAATTGGTAGACACGCTGCTCTTAGGAAGCAGTGCTAGAGCATCTCGGTTCGAGTCCGAGTGGCGGCATCCTCTAAAAAAGGCACAATAGATCCTATAATGAATTCAATTCCGGATTTCCATTCCGTAATTGGGGATACCCCCCTAAAAAAAATTATGATATTTGCCACTTTAGAACATATATTAACTCACATCTCTTTTTCTATCATTTCAATTGTTATTACGATTCATTTGATGACCTTATTAGTCCATGAAACCGTAGTACTATTTGATTTGTCAGAAAAAGCCATGATGGCTACCTTTTTCTGTATAACTGGATTATTAGTTACTCGTTGGATTTATTCGAGACATTTGCCGTTAAGCGATTTATATGAATCTTTAATGTTTCTTTCATGGAGTTTCTCCATTATTCATATGTTTCCTAAAAGACGGAACCAGAAAAGTTATTTAAGCGCAATAACCGCGCCAAGTGCTATTTTTACCCAAGGCTTTGCCACTTCGGGTCTTTCAACCGAAATGCATCAATCTGCAATATTAGTACCTGCTCTACAATCCCAGTGGTTAATGATGCACGTAAGTATGATGTTATTGAGTTATGCAGCTCTTTTATGTGGATCGTTATTATCCGTAGCTCTTTTAGTCATTACATTTCGAAAAAACCTAGATATTCCTCGCAAAAGCAATCATTTATTAATTGGGTCATTTTCCTTTGTGAATGAAAAAAGAAGTGTTTTACAAAACACTTCTTTTCTTTCATTTATAAATTATCACAGGTATCAATTAACCCAACAATTAGATCAGTGTAGTTATCGTGTCATTAGTCTAGGGTTTACCTTTTTAACCATAGGTATTCTTTCGGGAGCAGTATGGGCTAATGAGGCATGGGGGTCTTATTGGAATTGGGACCCCAAGGAAACTTGGGCATTTATTACTTGGACCATATTCGCGATTTATTTACATTTACATAGTAGAACAAATCAGAGCTTTCAGGGTGTGGATTCGGCAATTGCGGCTTCTATAGGATTTCTTATAATTTGGATATGCTATTTTGGGGTCAATCTATTAGGAATAGGACTACATAGTTATGGTTCATTCACATTAACAACTAATTGAAGAAAGGGCCTGAAGAATACATAGGAACATCGTCCCGTATATTATATAAAGAAGGTTTGTGCAAGTTTTTTCGAACCATTTGATTCAAATGGTTCGAAAAAACTTTAGATGTATCTGATTATAATTCACTTCATTTTTTTTTCTTTCATTGCATTATACAGTGAACGCTTTTAAAAATCACACGGTTCTTTTACATTAATGTAATGTCTTATTGATGAAAACTATTTATGAAAATAAATAGATAGAATAGCTTCTATCCTGTCAATTGATAGCGAGAGAACGAAATCAGGATAAATACCAATACCTATTACAGGTAGAAGGATACAGACCGAAACAAATAGTTCTCGTGGTCCAGAATCAAAAAAAGAAGAGTTTGGAACGTTGAATAGCTTGTAGCCATAGAACATCCGACGCGACATAGATAATGAATAAATAGGAGTTAATATCATTCCAATTGCCATTACGAAAGTAATTAGTATTTTTGGCATTAAAAGATATTTCGGGCTAGTAATTATTCCAAAAAATACTACTGATTCCGCAACAAAACCACTCATTCCTGGCAATGCAAGAGAAGCCATCGAGAAGCTACTGAACATGGTAAATATTTTTGGCATTGGGATAGCTATTCCTCCCATTTCGTCGAGATAAACAAGACGTATTCTATCGTAGCTCGTTCCTGCCAAGAAAAAAAGTGCAGCACCAATAAATCCATGAGAGATTATTTGTAAAATGGCTCCATTGATTCCCGTATCGGTTATGGAACCAATTCCTATAAGTGTGAAACCCATATGAGATACGGAGGAATAGGCTATTCTCTTTTTTAAATTGCGTTGACCGAAAGAAGTTGAAGCTGCATAGATTATTTGAATCGCTCCTACTATCATCAACCAGGGAGAAAATATAGAATGAGCATGGGGTAATAATTCCATATTGACCCGAACCAATCCATACGCTCCCATTTTTAATAAGATTCCCGCTAGAAGCATACATGTACTGTAATGTGCTTCTCCATGGGTATCTGGTAACCATGTATGTAGGGGTATAATCGGCGATTTGACAGCATAAGCAATAAGGAAGCCAAAATAGAATATTATTTCCAATCCCAAAGGATACGATTGATTAGCTAATGTTTCAAAATTTAATGTTGGCTCATTGGAGCCATATAAACCCATACCCAGAACTCCCATTAAGAGAAAAATAGAACCCCCCGCTGTGTACAAAATAAACTTTGTAGCTGAGTACAGACGTTTCTTCCCTCCCCATATGGATACAAGTAGGTAAACAGGAATTAATTCTAATTCCCACATGAGGAAAAAAAGTAAAAGGTCTCGAGAGGAAAATGATCCTATTTGACCACTATACATTGCTAACATCAGGAAATGGAACAATCGCGAATCTCTAGTAACTGGCCGAGCCGCTAAAGTAGCTAAAGTAGTGATGAATCCCGTCAGTAAAATGGGTCCTATGGAAAGTCCATCGATTCCCGGTCTCCAGTGAAAATCAAAAGTATTTATCCATTTATAAGCCTCCTCTAATTGGATTAATGGATCGTCCAATTGGAAATGATAACAGAACGCATAGGTCGTTAGAAGGAGTTCTAATAAGCATATACAAATAGTATACCACCGAACCACCTTATTTTTATTCCCTCTACGAGGGAGAAAGAAAATTGACGAACCCGCGGATATCGGCAAAACAACAATTATTGTTAACCAAGGAAAATAACTCGTGGTAAAGACAAGATAGACTTTGACCAGAAAAACCCGCGCTCGGAATAATTTCTCGAGTACGGGTTTTTGTCGGTAAAGAGGAATCAAATGGATTCAAGTGGATTTTTCTAGAACGTATCAATAAGCTAGACCCATGCTGCGAGTTGTCTCATGCCATAAGTAAACCCGAACACTCAAGAAATCTGTTGGACAAGCGGATTCACATCTCTTACAACCTACACAGTCCTCTGTTCTTGGAGCAGAAGCAATTTGTTTAGCTTTACATCCGTCCCAAGGTATCATTTCCAATACATCTGTGGGGCAGGCTCGTACACATTGAGTACACCCTATACATGTATCATAAATCTTTACTGAATGCGACATTGGATCTATAAATTTTTTGAACTTTATGAATTTTCGATCTGGCTTCATTAGTAATTGAATTATATATATTATGTTGTAGACGCCAGACGAATCAGTGGTTTACCAGAATTTTTTTGATAATCAATCTATTTCTGGATCTGTTCATGAGCAAGGGCCAAGATACTTTGATTTCTTACGTTTCAACAAGCATGGTCATACGAATCATACATGCTAGTTCTAAATTCGTGAATATATTGTAGATATCTGTCTTTATTTATATCATTAATACTATTTATTCAACAAATTCGATTGATTGATACGAGTTGATTTTCTGTTACGATGGATCGATGAAACAATAGCCGGCCCAATAGCTGCTTCAGCGGCTGCAATAGCTATAACAAAAATCGAGAAAATATCTCCTTTTAATTGACGACTATCAAACAAATCAGAAAATGTTACGAGATTTATATTAACCGCATTCAGTATAAGTTCAAGACACATAAGTGCTCTAACCATGTTTCGACTTGTGATCAATCCATAAATACCGATAGAAAATAAATAGGCACTCAAAATAAGTACATGTTCGGTCATCATTGACCAACCCCTCATCAATCTTGATTCATTTCAATATGAACAACAATTTCACCGATTTGATTAGAATATAAATTAAGTACGAAACAAAGTAAGGTATTAGTAATGGATCGAACTAAACCCCTTTCAATTTCATATATGAACAATAGAATATGAAAATGGAACTGAAGGAAAATGGATGTGATAACATAGAACAAAACAAGACTTTATTTATTTTATTTTGGATCTAAGTATTTATTACTTAATTACTTTACTGCCGGGCCATAGCAATTGCACCTATCAAAGCAACTAAAAGAATTATAGAAATGAGTTCAAATGGAAGGTAAAAATCTGTTGATAAATGAATCCCAATTTGTTGAACGTTACTTGTTAGGTCCTGCTCTATAATCTGATTTGATCTTGTAGTCCAAACAATCCCGTACCACGACGTATCCGAGATAGTAGTAATTAGTGAAAAAAGAATACTTGTACAAACCAGTGAAGTGACCCCATCCCCAACGGTCCAAAGATAGAAATCGTTGTAATATTCTGAACCATTCATGAACATCACAGCAAATAGGATTAAAACATTTACAGCTCCTACGTAAATAAGGAGCTGTGCAGCAGCTACAAAATAGGAGTTAGATGGAATATGGAATAAGGATATACAAACAAGAACCAGTCCCAATGAAAAAGCAGAATAAATTGGGTTGGTAAGTAAGACCACCCCCAGACCTCCTAATATAAGACCTGATCCCAGAAATACTAAAAGAATATCATGTATTGGTCCAGGTAAATCCATTATGTGTAAAAAAAGAGATAAATAAATCGAAATATTTCATAAACTTACTAACCGATCCAAGAAAAAAGAGGTTACCTTATTTTTTTCTTGTATATGATACGTTCCTAATTGAATCCTAAAGGGGTGTAGATTTATATAGATACAGTTATTGGATCAATCCCGCTACTGTATCTGAAAGAGTAGTTCGGAATTGTATATTTTGAAATCATCACAGATCTATGAATCCATTCTAAATCAAAATCAAGCCTTGATTCTCACCAATCAATAGTTATTTACTGACCTAGCAAAATGAAAGAAGCCTCACTCCTTTACTTTAGATCAAAACGGAATCTTAGTAATTGGTAATCGTTTTTGAATCAAGAGGTTTACCCCTGATTATTTTGATTGGAGTCGAATTCGTAATTGTTCGAATTGTGTAATCTCCAATTACTGACATTGGTAACCGGCCCAAAGCAATTTGATTATAATTCAATTCGTGACGATCATAAGTAGAAAGTTCATATTCTTCAGTCATTGATAAACAGTTTGTTGGACAATACTCGACACAATTACCACAAAATATACAGATTCCAAAATCAATACTATAATTAAGCAATCGTTTCTTTCTAATATCCGTTTCCAATCTCCAATGAACAACGGGTAGATCTATGGGGCATACCCGAACACATACTTCACAAGCAATGCATTTATCAAATTCAAAATGGATTCGACCACGAAAACGCTCCGATGTGATCGATTTTTCATAAGGATATTGAATAGTCACAGGTAAACGATTCACGTGAGATAAGGTAATCATGAAACTTTGACCAATATACCTTGCAGCTCGTATTGTCTGTTGACCATAATTCATGAACCCAGTCACCATAGGGAACATATTGTGGATATCCATGAATAGTTTGATGTTTCTTTCTCTTGCTCTAGATAGGTTATGAATCTAGAATATCCTATTTTGTTATAGCGAAACGAGTTGGGAAGAAGTTGTTAATAATAGATTACCTAGAGAAATAGGTAAAAGAAATTTCCACCCAAGGTTTAATAGCTGGTCCATTCTCATCCTAGGTAAAGTCCATCTTGTTGTGATAGGAATGAACAGGAACAAATAAGCTTTAGCTAATGTAATAAGGATACCAATTGTCATTCCAAAGACTCCACCTGTTTTATTTATTCCAAAAGGTTCAGAAATGAATATGTACGGAATAGAGAAATTCCACCCGCCCAAGTAAAGAACTGTTACAAATAATGAAGAAACTAGTAGATTTAGGTAAGAAGCAACGTAAAATAAACCAGATTTAATACCTGAATATTCGGTTTGATAACCTGCTACTAATTCCTCCTCTGCTTCTGGTAAATCAAAAGGTAATCTTTCACATTCCGCTAGGGAAGAAATTAGAAAAACTATAAACCCTATAGGTTGACGCCACAGATTCCACCCCCAAAACCCATATTTTGACTGTGCCTCAACTATATCAACTGTACTTGAACTGTTAGATAATCATAGTCGATGATAACATCACTATTCCCATCGCTATTCCAGAACCGCACATGAGACCTCAGCTTCATACGGCTCCTCGATGGCCACAAATAAATCTAAGGACTGGTTCATTATTACCTCGGCATGTTTGTAGTGTAGATTAGAGTAAAGATGTATCGAAGAGTCCCGAATTAGACCAATGGAATTCCGTCCGCCATAATAAAAAAAAAAGCGCTTCCGAATTGATCTCATCCTTTATTTTCTAATTAGACTTAGAATTCTTTTAGTTCAGTAATAACTTAATCCTTCAATAAAATACTCGTTGTTTCAATAGATATTTCGACCCATCCTTTTCGTACGAAAAATAATTAGACACTAATTCATAAGTTATAGTTGATAAATCATTATAAGAATTCTATCCGTATGAATATGGATAGGATTGAGGAAAGAAAGAATAAACAAAGATCTCTTATTATTCAGTTTTCCTATTGCATTCCATTTCTTTCGTTCCTGTTCTTCTTTCTCACTCAGAAGGGGGGTTTCTAAAAAATCAAATCAAAGGATTACTTCGTTCTCGACAGTCATTTATTTAATCAGTGGATAGAAGCATACTCTGGATCGGAATCGTGAGGAAGTACTGCTTGATCATTTCTACGAACTTAAAGCCCTCATTATGATTCCTTTTATGTTATGCAGAAATATCCCTTTGGATACCTTACATTATCTTCATCACTAATCCTTTGTGTACCTTTGTGTTCCTAACCGTCCACTCATTTTTGATTGATCCCCGATATGGTAATACATACAACATACACAACATACAACAACATACAATACAATAGTAGAAACTCCATACAGTTGATCTTTTGCACCCGCTTCAAGTCATGATGACTAATCAACCAATCTTGGGGTAAACAGTTTCGACGGCTTATGTTTACTTCCACTTTACTCTCGTACATAGGGAATGAGAATCAATCTTCTTACTGCAAATTCATAAGCTGTTTTGTTTCACTCATATAACTATCTGGTTTAACTCATCGACCCGAATGATGAATAAAAAGAGAAAGGTATCTATTCAACACATCCAACCCCTTTCCTTTATTTCCAGGAAAGGGGTAAAGGTTCATGTTCCAACGAATCACACGTAGAGATATTGATAACACACACGGAGTTAATGGTATTTCATAACTAATAGATTGAGCAGCAGCTCGTAGACCACCTGAAAAGGAATATTTATTATTCGATCCATATCCTGACATAAGAAGTCCAATAGGAGCAATACTGGAAATAGCGATCCATAAAAAAACGCCTATACTGAGATCGGCTAGAACAAGGCGATAGCCAAAAGGAATTACTAAATAGCTTAGTAGAATTGATATGACCGCTATAGATGGCCCCATACTGAATAAACGAACATCTCCTCTAGATGGGAGAAGATCCTCTTTCAAAAGTAGTTTGGTCCCATCTGCTAGAGCTTGAAGAATTCCCAAGGGGCCGGCATATTCAGGCCCGATACGTTGTTGTATCCCTGCAGATATTTCTCTTTCTAACCACACAATCACGAGTACGCCTATTGTGATTCCCGATACAGGAGTAAAAATAGGGACAAGCAGCCATAAGAGGTCTATGACCTCTTTTAAGGATTCCGATCTGGAAAAAGAATTGATAGCTTGTACTTCTGTCGTATCAATTATCATTTCAACGATCAACTTCTCCCATAATGATATCTATACTACCTAGTATCGTCATGATATCAGCCAATTTCATTCTTTTAACTAGCTGAGGAAGAATTTGCAAATTGATGAAACCAGGTGGACGAATTTTCCATCTCCAGGGAAAAACACTATTATCCCCTATCAGAAAAATTCCCAATTCTCCCTTTGGGGCTTCTACTCTCACATAAAGTTCTTGTTTCGACAATTCAAAAGTGGGAGAAGGCTTTTTACTAATGAATCGATATTCAAAACCATTCCATTCGGAATCACTTGCTCTATCAAAGCGTCGAACTTCTAAGTTCTCATAGGGCCCCCCCGGAATTCCTTCTAGAGCCTGTTGAATCATTTTTATGGATTCCGTCATTTCATTGATTCGTACTAAATAACGAGCTAATGAGTCTCCTTCTTTTTGCCACTGGACTTCCCAATCGAATTCATCGTAACACTCATAATGATCAACTTTACGAAGATCCCATTGGATTCCGGAAGCTCGTAGCATTGGTCCCGATAAACCCCAACTTATTGCTTCCTCCCCACCAATAATGCCCACCCCTTCAACTCGTTCCAAAAAAATGGGATTTTGCGTAATAAGCTTTTGATATTCAACAATTCCTGTTAAAGAATAATCGCAGAAATCCAAACATTTATCTATCCAGCCATGAGGTAGATCAGCAGCGACTCCCCCGATACGGAAATAATTATGCATCATTCGCATACCTGTGGCAGCTTCGAATAGGTCATATAGCAATTCCCTTTCTCTGAAAATATAGAAGAAGGGAGTCTGTGAACCGATATCTGCCATAAAAGGTCCAAGCCATAATAAATGAGAAGCTATACGACTCAGCTCCAGCATAATTACTCTGATATAGCTGGCTCTTTTGGGTACTTGAATATTTCCTAATTGTTCTGGTGCATTTACCGTTATTGCCTCTGTGAACATAGTAGCTAAATAATCCCAACGTGTTACATAAGGAAGATATTGTATAATTGTTCGGTTTTCCGCAATTTTTTCCATCCCTCTGTGTAAATAACCCAATACGGGTTCGCAGTCAATAACATCTTCACCATCTAGAGTAACGATAAGTCGAAGAACACCATGCATTGATGGGTGGTGAGGACCCATATTAACTATCATGAGGTCTTTTCTTGTAGCCGGTACATTCATATGTTTTCTTCTCCGATCCATTATTCTATGAATTGCCGAAAACGAAATAAATGAGGTTCATCAAAATTCAAGATCTAATAAACCAAAGAATTCAAACAATCTTCAAATTAACGAGTTTTTGGTTCCCGAATATCTAATTGATCAATTAATTTTTTATAACGCACTCTATTTTTCTTTGACAAATAAGCCAGCAGCCGTTGACGTTTTCCCAGAATTTTCCGCAAACCTATCTGAGATAAATAATCTTTTCTGTGCAATTCAAAATGTGAAGTAAGTCTCTGTATCTTATTGGTGAAACTGATTACTTGAAATTCAACAGATCCTTTGTTTTTTTCTTCTTTCGGAATAACTGAGATGAATGAATTTTTGACCATAACCATAAAAATGAAATTTCTCTCTTTTTTTTTTTTCCACAGATATGGATTTTACCAATCAGGAATAATAAGAATGCCAGTTATTTTGATCTGATACACCCAATAATCTGGATTTATTCATATATTACTTTATTCTATCAAATCAAATCAAAATGAAATTCAAATGAATTGTAAGTACAATTTTGAATTTGATTCGATAGAAGGGCAATTTCTGTACCCACAAAAGAAAATGATTTTGACCTAAGAAGATTCTGCCGAATCATTTCTAGATTCAATCCAAATTGAGACGTTATTGAATCGGTATCATGTATTAGAATGTAACACAGCGTGTGTGTACATTCATATACCGGATCCGACACCTGATATATAGGAAATGTACCAACCATCAACTAATTCCGAATCGTGGATACATATGTATCCTTGACATACTGAAACGGCTGCCATTATTGGTATCAAACCAGTAGCGATTCATACAAGCTAAATCCTCTAATCGATAATTGGGCCAAAGAAACAATTTGAATTGAATGAATTTATTTATATCTGTATCAATATGCTTGTCCTCATCTAAAAATTGCCCCCAGTTCCTTACATTGTTGTCATTGAAAAATACCGGATTTCTATCCATAACATTCCTATTTCCGGAATTGAAACAAATTAGAATTCTCAATTCTCTACGACGCCTAGGGGATAGAATATTTTCAGGAACAAGCAAATCATAATGATTTTCGTCTCTATTCACAAGCATCTTTTTATGTTGTACAATGGATCCATTGAAATAATTCTCATCAAAATATCTTTTTTCTCGATATCTTCCATTAGTTTGGCATTTATTATTATGGACCAATGAGATACCTATGGTTTGATACATAATAAATTGTCTATCCCATTTTATAGACAGACGTACTGGTTCGAGAATCAATATTCCCCTTTTTATCAATTCTGGAAGAGTTAGATTCGTCTGAATTAACATTACATCCAGGTGCATTTCTCCTCCTTGAATAGAGGATATAGCAATTTCCTTTGCATTTATTAGTCTAAGCAGGAAACAATATACCTTAACATTATTGAAAATTCTGTGATTCAAAGGATCATCCCATCTCAATTGAAAAAGCAAATATTTTTTCAGGAATAACTCTAGTTTTGCTTTCTTGTTACTCTCGGGTTGTCCTTTCTTTTCACGTTTTTGAATGTCTGATTCCGTGTAATCCTTTTCAAAATCTTTTTGTCGTTTTCGTGCGTCTGAGCCAATATTTCCGTGGCCGAGCTGTTCTTTTTCTTCTTGATTTTGATTCTTTAATTCAAGATATTCTTTTTGATTAGATGATATACGAAGATCCTTTTTTTGATTTCCATTAATGTTTTTGTTTTCACTAATGTTTTCATTTCCATTAAAAATGAAAAGAAGTAATTTGATTGGTATAATCCACGGTTTGATCTTATATGCATCATAAAGTGGCACAAATTCTGAGAAGAACCAAGATTTCGGATTTAATATGGGACGATATAGCATTTCTTTATTCATTCCCATCAAAAAAAACTTTTTTTTTTGATTGGGTGGGTTGATTTCTTGATGAATCGTGAGATAGAAAAGATCTTTCTTATCAATCATTTGATAATAATCAGTCTCGGTCTTAGTCATTTTATTAATGTTGGTCCCGGTATCCGTATCGGTCCAGGACTCAATATCGATATTCTTTCTAAGAAATAAATCGAAAATTTTCCACTCCAAATATTTTCTATCCGTACTTTTACCCGTACCAATAATATACTCTTCTCCTAGATAATCACTAATAGATATATCCCCCAGTACATAAAATGGTTCAATTTTAGGTGTCTTGTAATTATATGGAATCTCTCGGTCCTCGTTTACTTGTAATGAGGATGGATAAATATATGAGTCTTTCCTATCCCCATAATTAATATATTTATATGAAAAAAGATCATATCTGTAGTTTTTTTTTAATTTTTCTTTTTTGCTCGTCAATGAATTCACTTCATAATCATTTTTTTTCTCGTAATGAATGAATTGGGCTTTTTCATATGAATTCTTTTTTGAGTCTTTATTTTGAATCGTACGACGCCGATTGACCCTAGTTCGCCATTTTTGCGGTACTAATTTAGACCACCTAGCCTGAGATAAATTGTATTGATAATGACCCCTTAACCAGTTTTTCCATTCATTCATTCCAGAATTCGGAAGTTTTTTATGCCTTGATTTGGAATCAAATATTCTTCGTGTTCCAAAAAAATTCCTGATTCTATCCTTAAGAATAAGATATGCTTCGCGATATTGAAGTAGAGATCTCAAATGATACTTCTTAATAGCTTGGGTTTGTGATAATTTGTAAAATACAGATGCTTGTGAAAAGGAATATAGGTCACCAGAAATCTTTGATTTATTATTACTAATATTAGAAAGAGACTTTTTTATAGTCGAAATAAAGTGAATTTTTTTTTGATTTGTTTCATCAATCCCTTCTTTATTTTTTTCATCATTGTGAATGTATTTATCGATAATCTTTTTTGTTGATTCAAGGAAAAGTTGTACATTGACTCTAGAAATATTAACAGTACATAGAAAGATATGTATGTATATTCTTTCGTTGAAAAATGTCAAAAAATAGTGCCATTTGCGTATGAATATGAATCTGTTACTTCTTCTTTTTGATATCTGCCAAATAGGTTTCTGCGATTCCGATCTTTTATCACCACAACTTGTATTGTTAGGACTAATATTTATATCCGGAGTTAGAAATATTTTTCTTTTGTCTTTTGCACCCCTTTCTATTTGATTTCTGATTAGGGTTGTTCTATCGGACAGATCTTTCCTTTTTTTTTCTGTCAGTGAATAATTTGCCCAATCCATGAATCTAATTCGAATGGTCGATTCAGGAACAATTTTATTACTGCTTCTGATTATGGAATCTTTTCCATTTTCATTCGGTTCATATACTTTCTTCAATACAAATAAGAAAATTGTATTTACGTTTACAAACTCTTTTATTATTCTTTTTAAAAATAGAACCGTTTTGATAATCCATCTTGTTTTTTCTTTTGAGACCTTTATAAACTGTTTTGTTTTTTTTTTGAAAACTCTTAGAACTAGAAAACATTTTTTTTTCACTTTTCTCTTTTTTTTTTCGAATTCATTATAAATAGGTTCAAAAAAGGAAGGTTGTTGTCGGGCAGAACCAAAAGGTAGTTCGGTTTCCCTTCCCCAGATTGTTAAAAAACAAAAATTTTCCGTTTTCCCTTTCTTTTGGATTGGATCTCTATGATGGGATCGTAGTTTGGATTTGCGCCAGGGTTTCAGACAGAAAGGAAATAGGATTTTTATCTGAATACCATCTGTTAACCAGTTTTTCGGAAATTCTGTTTCTGATAATTGAACACCATTATAGGTGCATTTAACATGCATTTCTCTATTCCACTCCTTCAAATCCTCGTACCACTCGGGGAATTGAAATAAGAACATACGGCCGAGGTTTTTAGCTATTATCAATGAAGGCAATATGATGTATTTTCTAAGAATCGATTGGGTTACTAACATAGTACCTCTTATTGCTTGAGCAAATATAATAGTATCCCAAGTTTCTGCTATTGCTATCCTTTCATTCTCGTTTTTTTTATCTGCAATTTTTTTTGCCTTTTCTTTTGCCTCTTCCTCCTCAGAATCTGAAGTTTTGAATTTTGGTCCTGTATCTATCCAATTTCTAAAAATTAGATTCATTGTTCGGGAGATATCAAAAGAAAAAAAAAAAGTTTTGTCTATTCTGTCCAAAAAAAGCAGGGAATGCACATTCGCTTGAAACATTTCCCAAGTAACTATTTTACGTCTTTGAGCGCGCATGGATCCTTTTACTATATCCCGACGAAAATCTGATTGTTGCGAGTAACGTATCAAAGCCAACTCTTCTGCTTGATCACTATTAGTACTGGTACTAGTATGAGTATTGGTATTCTGATCCGGATCCGCCTTATCAGTATAAATTACCACACGTTTGGCTTTTCTTGAACGAATCCCATGATTTTCTGTTGATTCTTCCTCATTTTCCTCCTCCCGCTCTTCAAAAGAATCGATCAATTTGTATGATCGTCGAGGAATCTTTTTACCGATTTCTTCTATTCCAATAGATTTATTTTGAATTGTTTGATTATTTGGATCAGTTGTAATTACATCGAATAGAAATTTCAAACATTTTTTTTTTTTTTCTGAATCAAATCTTCTTTGTTCGGATATTAAAACAAGCTTTTTCA